TGATTCCAACAGTAGTGATTAACATTGACATAATAGAAGTAAGTGGATCGATCAAGCAGCCGAATTCTAAAGAAAAATCATTATCGAGTGTCCAAGACCATACATATTGGTGGATAGAACTGCTATTTACTTGCTGAATAGACAGATTAGTTGAAAAAATCATGACTATACTTAACAATAAAATACTTGGAAAAGCCCACATACGACGAAGATTTTTTGCTGCTGTCGGAAAAAGAAGAAGGGCCACTCCTATTAACATAGGAACTGGAAGTGGAACGAAAGGTAAAATCCACCCATATTGATATGTTTGTTGCATAAGAAAATTTAAATTCATAATTAATTGTTTCCGATTTATCGGATTTTACTTCTTTTGAAAGAAGTCAATAAAAAATGAAAATATGCACTAACTTAAATATAAAAATATTTTTTTTTCATTTTTATTTCTTTTTACTTATTCTTTCTGAATTTCTTGTAAATATTGCAAATATTCAAATCAAGAAGTTCCAATTGGTCAAATCATATGAAAGACAAAGATTAATTATGAGTCTCCTTCTAATTTGAAAATTCAAGTCAAATTTGGACAAGTTACTCAAAATATTCTTCTTTTTTTTAGAAAAATTTTATGCGATTTTACCATATCGTTCATAGTCTATGTCTATTCTTTTAGAATTTTAGAAAAAAAATTATCTAGAAAAGCGCAGATTTTTTGTGAACAATAGATGTCTTTCACATCCAGCTATACCAATGAGTAATCTCTTCATTTTATTTAAATGGCAGTTCCAAAAAAACGTACTTCTGCATCAAAAAAGCGTATTCGTAAAAATTTTTGGAAAAGGAAAGGCTATTGGTCGGCGTTAAAAGCATTTTCTTTAGGGAAATCTCTTTCTACCGGGACTTCAAAAAGTTTTTTTGTGCGACAAACAAATAAAATCAAAAAATAAGTTATTAAGAAATAAAGCGGAAAACCTTAGAACAATATAAATCGACCTGACTCAAAAACGGAACCCTTCCGTTTCAAAAAAAAAATTCCCCAATTCCATTTCCTGGTGAATTAATCAATGGGAAATGGAATTCTTCTGGTTACTTTGACCGAATTCAAACAAAGTTTTTTTAACAAAAAAAAACACAAGATACTCGATTTAAATTTTCGTATATTTTCTTTCCAGGACGGGAGTCTTTTTTTCCCATCAACCTATTTGTACTATAAATATTTTTTGCACAACTTTCTTACTTTTTAATTTCTATAAATTCTTATATAGAGCCCATATATCTCTCCCCATCAATTCACGCAAAAGCACTTAATGAAAATATTCTGGATAAATAGGTGTGAATTTTTAATAATCTAAAATCTTTTTTTGTTCATTCATAAAACTTATTTTTGGGTTGTACTTTTTTAAATTAAAATCAAATAACTCAAAAACGGTAAATTTAAAAAAATGTTTTTTTGGGGGGGCTTAATGCATAGTAAAACTTGCTGCTTTTACAAGAGTTCCAGTCGAGAAGAGTCTAAAACCCACAATAAAACTAAAACAATGAACCTTCAAGTACATATTGGAATAAATTTGTATTCATCAATTTGAATCTTTCCAACAAAATATTGCATTCTTAAATCTAGACGATTTCTTATTCATAGGCTATTATAGGGTCAAGACAAGCCGCTATGGTGAAATTGGTAGACACGCTGCTCTTAGGAAGCAGTGCTAGAGCATCTCGGTTCGAGTCCGAGTGGCGGCATAACATGTCCTAAAAAAAGAAAATAGATCCTATAATGAATAATAATGAATTCAATTTAGGATTTCGATTTTATAATTAAGGAACTTTTTTTTATGATATTTTCAACTTTAGAGCATATATTAACTCATATTTCTTTTTCGACTGTTTCAATTCTAATTACAATTCATTTGATAACCTTTTTTGTCGATGAAATCGTAAAACTATATGATTCATCCGAAAAGGGCATGATAATGATCTTTTTGTGTATAACAGGATTATTAATTTCTCGTTGGATTTATTCAAAACATTTTCCACTAAGTGATTTATATGAATCGTTAATCTTCCTTTCATGGAGTTTTTCTTTTATTTATATCGTTCCATATTTCAAAAAAGAAAAAAATATTCTAAACACGATAATTAGCCCAAGTGCTATTTTTTCCCAGGGATTTGCTACCTCAGGTCTTTTAACTGAAATACACGAATCCACAATATTAGTACCCGCTCTTCAGTCCGAGTGGTTAATAATGCATGTAAGTATGATGATATTAGGATATGTAGCCCTTTTATGTGGATCATTATTATCAGTATCACTTCTAGTCATTACAGTTAGAAAAAATAGAAGATTTTTTTCTACGAATAATCGTTTATTAAATTTAAATGAGTCATTTTTACTTGGTAAAGTCAAATACATGAATGAAGGAAAAGGAAAAAATGTTTTACAAAAAACTTCTTTTTTTTCTCCAATAAATTATTATAAGTCGCAATTGATTCAACAATTGGATTATTGGAGTTATCGGGTTATTAGTCTAGGATTTCTCTTTTTAACGATAGGAATTCTTTCTGGAGCAGTATGGGCTAACGAAGCATGGGGATCCTATTGGAGTTGGGACCCAAAAGAAACTTGGGCCTTTATTACTTGGATCATATTTGCAATTTATTTACATACTCAAACAAATATAAAATTGAAGGGTACAAATTCAGCAATTGTAGCGTTTATTGGGTTTCTTATAATTTGGATATGCTATTTTGGAGTAAATCTATTAGGAATAGGGTTACATAGTTATGGTTCATTTACATTAACATCTAATTAAATTCAAAAAGCTTACTACTTCCGAATAGGAATAGAAAAGCATACAACGCATATCAATATCGCTTTGTGTGAACTAGCGAGAGCCCCGTGACTTTGATTCGCGGCACTCTCGCCAGTTCTAGTTCAAATTTCTTTTTTTTTTACTTAAACTTAACACAAGAGAAGAAAAAGCCTTCTTTTTTTTCATTGTACAACGAACCTTTTTGGAAACGATAAGATCGTTTTTTCATTTTTTTATCAATAAAAAAACGATCTATAAAAAGAATTAGATAGGATAACTTCAACCTTTTCAACTGATAGTGAAAGAACGAAATCTGGGTATATACCAATACCGAGTACGGGTAAAAAAACAGATATTGAAAGAAATAATTCTCGCGGCCCAGAATCAAAAAAATAAGAGTTTGGGCCGTTAAATATCTTGTATCCATAGAACATCTGGCGTAACATAGATAATAAATAAATAGGGGTTAATATCATTCCAATTGTCATTACAAAAGTAATTGGGATTTTTGTCATTAAAAGAAATTTTGGACTAGTAACTAATCCAAAAAATACTATTAATTCGGCAACAAAACCACTCATACCTGGTAATGCGAGGGAGGCCATCGAAAAACTACTGAACATCGTGAACATTTTTGGCATTGGGATAGCTATTCCACCCATTTCATCAAGATAAAGAAGACGTATTCTATCATAAGTTGTTCCGGCCAAGAAAAAAAGTGCAGCACCGATAAATCCATGAGAGATTATTTGTAAAAGGGCTCCGTTGAGCCCCATATCCGTGATAGAACCAATTCCTATAATTATAAAACCCATATGAGATACAGAGGAATAGGCTATTCTTTTTTTTAAATTCCGTTGACCCAGAGATGTTGAAGCTGCATAGATTATTTGCATTGCGCCCACTATTATCAACCAAGGAGAAAATAGAGAATGAGCATGAGGAAAAAATTCCATATTGATCCTAACTAATCCATACGCTCCCATTTTTAATAAGATTCCGGCTAGAAGCATACAAGTACTATAATGCGCTTCTCCGTGGGTATCTGGTAACCATGTATGTAGGGGTATGATTGGTAATTTGACAGCAAAAGCAAGAAAAAATCCACTATAAAATAATATTTCCAAGGCTGCGGGATAGGACTGATTAGCCAATATTTCAAAATTTAATGTTGGTTCAGTAGAACTATATAAACCGACACCCAGAACTCCCATTAAAAGAAAAATAGAACCCCCTGCCGTGTACAAAATAAATTTTGTAGCCGAATACAGGCGTTTTTTTCCTCCCCACATGGATACAAGCAGATAAACGGGAATTAATTCTAACTCCCACATGAGAAAAAAAAGTAAAAGATCTCGAGAAGAAAATAATCCTATTTGTCCACTGTACATTGCTAACATCAGGAAATGAAATAATCGAGAATCTCGAGTAACTGGCCAAGCCGCTAAAGTAGCTAAAGTAGTGATGAATCCCGTTAGTAAAATGGGTCCTATAGAGAGTCCATCTATTCCTAATCTCCAATGAAAATCCAAAAAAAGGATCCATTTATAATCCTCTATTAGTTGGATTAATGGGTCGTCTGATTGAAAATGATAGCAAAATGCATAAGTCGTTAGAAGGAGCTCTAAAATACACATACATATAGTATACCAACGGATTACTCTATTTCCCCTATGTGGAAGAAAAAAAATTAAGCAACCTGCAAATATTGGCAAAACCACAATTATTGTTAAACAAGGAAAATGGTTCGTGGTAAAGACAAGATACGCTTGGGCCAGAAAAATCCGTGCTCAATTGAATTTTATTTTGAGCACGGATTTTGTCGGTAAAAAAAAAAGAAAAATGGATTCAAGTAGAGTTTTATGGAATGTATCAATAAGCTAGACCCATACTGCGAGTTGTTTCATGCCATAAATAAACCCGAACACTCAAAAAATCCGTTGGACACGCGGATTCACACCTCTTACAACCAACGCAGTCTTCGGTCCTTGGGGCAGAAGCGATTTGTTTAGCTTTACATCCATCCCAAGGTATCATTTCTAATACATCGGTGGGGCACGCCCGGACGCATTGGGTACATCCTATACATGTATCATAAATCTTTACTGAATGTGACATTGGATCTATACATTTTGAACGTCATAAATTTTCGATCTAGTAAACTAACTTATAAATGAATCCTATAAGTTAGATACCGGACGAATCAATGAGTGATCATAATCAATTTTCTTCCGAATTTCTTTATCAAAAAGGACCAAAATACTTTGATTTCTTGTGTTTTTGCAACCACAATCATACCTTACAGGTCTCAAACCTATTAATTTGAACTTATTTCTAAATATTCAATTTTCCACCGGTACAATGAATACTATTTATTCAACAAGTTTGATTGGTTAATACGAGTTGATTTTTTGTTACGATAAATTGATGAAACAATAGCCGGTCCAATAGCTGCTTCAGCGGCTGCAATAGTTATAACAAAAATTGAAAAAATGTCTCCTCTTAATTGACGATTATCAAAAATATCAGAAAATGTTACAAAATTTATATTAACTGAATTTAATAGAAGTTCAAGGCACATAAGGGCTCTAACCATATTTCGACTTGTGATCAATCCATAGATACCAACAGAAAATAAATAGGCACTCAAAACAAGTATATGTTCGAGCATCATTAATCAACTCCTTATCAATTTTGATTCGTTTTAATCTGAACAATAATTGAATAGACTCGATTCTAACAAATAACAAATATGAAACAGGAAAATAGATTGGTAATAGAAATAGATCGATATAAAACGAAAGCCTTTCTATTCGATTAAAAAAAAAGTAATTCAAATTAACAAATTATAGCTTTTGTGTTAGTTAATTCGATTTGAATTACTTGTTGATTTCTTATTGACGAGCTATAGAAATAGCACCTATTAAAGCGACTAAAAGGATTATTGAAATGAGTTCAAATGGAAGAAAAAAATCCGTTGCTAAATGAATTCCAATTTGTTGGCTATTACTTATCAAATCTTGTTCTAAAATATGATTTGATTTTGTAGTCCAGCTGATCCCATACCAGGCCGTATCTGGAATAGTAGTAATTAGTGAAATACAAAGACTTGTACAAATCAGTGAAGTAACCCCTTCCCCAACGGTCCAAAGATGAAAATCTTTGTAATATTCTGAACCATTCATAAACATCACAGCAAAAATTATTAAAACATTTATAGCTCCTACATAAATAAGGAGCTGCGCAGCAGCTACAAAATATGAGTTCGATAGAATATAGAATAAGGATATACAAAAAAGAACCAATCCCAACGAAAAGGCCGAATAAATTGGATTCGGAAGTAATACTACTGCCAGACTTCCTAATATAAGACCCGATCCTAGAAAGACTAAAAGAAAATCATGTATTGGTCCGGGTAAATCCATTTGATTTTATCAAAAAAATCGAAATATTTCATGTCTTTGTTGACCTGACCAGGAAAAAAGAAGTTATCCTTTTTTTTTTATTTTAACATATACATATTAATTTAATTGAATTTGAATGAATCGGGATGATTTGGATTGATGGAAATACAGGACTGCTTTTTTTTTCGTTTCGAAAGCAAAGGTTAAAACTTTATCTTTATATTTTATATTATTAAATCATTACATTATTCGAATAGAAACTCATTTTAAATGAAAATCAAGCCACGACCCTCACCAACTAACCGTTCTTTTGTATTCACCAAGCAAAAACCTCATTCCTTTAACTCCGAAAAATTTCAAAAGCTTTTTTTTTTTGAATTTATAAATGTTTTGTAAATCGAGAGTTTTATACATTGTTGAGTTGAGGTAAATTCGAAGAAATTGTTCGAATTGTGTAATCTTCAATGATTGAGACCGGTAACCGACCTAAAGCAATTTGATTATAATTCAATTCATGACGATTATAAGTAGAAAGCTCATATTCTTCGGACATTGATAAACAATTTGTTGGACAATACTCAACACAATTACCACAAAATATACAAATTCCAAAATCAATACTGTAATTAAGTAATCGTTTCTTTCGAATATCCATTTGCAATTTCCAATCTACAACGGGTAAATCTATAGGACATACACGAACACATACTTCACAAGCAATGCATTTATCAAATTCAAAGTGGATTCGGCCTCGGAAACGTTCTGATGTAATCAATTTTTCGTAGGGGTATTGAATAGTTACAGGTAAACGATTTGCATGGGACAAGGTAATCACGAAACCTTGACCAATGTACCTGGCAGCTCGTATTGTTTGTTGACCAGAGTTCAAGAACCGAGTTAGCATAGGGAACATGTCGGAATATCTATAAATAAATTTACTCGTTTCTTTCTCTTGTTTGAGACAAGTTATGAAGAATAGAATATTCTATTCCTTTACAGTGAAAGAAGTTGGAACGAAGTCGTTAATAATAGATTACCCAAAGAAATAGGTAAAAGAAATTTCCACCCAAGATTTAATAGTTGGTCCATTCTCAGTCTTGGTAAAGTCCATCTTGTTGCAATAGAAATGAATAAGAACAAATAAGTTTTAGCCAGTGTAATAAAGATACCGATTATTGTTCCAAAAACCTTCCCTCTTTGATTTATGTCAAATAACTCAGGACCAAATAGGTTTGGAATAGAAAGATTCCACCCCCCCAAGTAAAGAACTGTTACAAATAATGAAGAAATTAGTAGATTTAGATATGAAGCAACATAAAATAAGCCAAATTTTATACCTGAATATTCGGTTTGATAACCAGCTACTAATTCTTCTTCTGCTTCTGGTAAATCAAAAGGTAATCTCTCACACTCGGCTAGAGAAGAAATTAGAAAAATGATAAACCCTATGGGTTGACGCCACAAATTCCACCCCCAAAAACCATATTTGGATTGTGTTTCAACTATATCAACTGTACTTAAACTGTTAGATAATCATAGTCGACAATAACATCACTGTTTCATCGCTATTACAGAACCGTACATGATATTTTCACCTCATACGGCTCCTCATAGGTCACAAATCAATCTAAGAACCTTTCAAATTTATCTTGATGGTAGGATCGATAGAGAATAAAACTCTTATCCTAAGGCCTAGAATTAGACTAATGGAATTCTGTCTGCTATATTTAAAATTAGAATAAAAAAGTGCTTCTGAATTGATCTCATATTTTAAGAATTTTCATTTTTCTTTTTTGATTAAAAACTTATCCTTGAATGAGAAAAAATACTTTTTAGAGGAATATCCCATAGATATTTCAACTTCTCGTTTTCGATTACGAAAAAGAATTTAGGCATTGCATAACAAGAATTGGATTTCGTTCCTATTCTCCTTTCTCAGAAAAGAGGTATTACTCGCATTATCAAAAGTAAAAGATTTCTTCGTTTTGATAGTTATTTACTTAATCGGTGGACAGGAACATACTCTGGGTCGAAATCGTGGGGAGTACTTCTTAAGAATTTCTACCAACTTAAAGCCCCAATTCGAATTATTTTTCTATAACAAAAATATCCTATTGGATAATTTTCAGAATCTCCATTACTAATCCTTTGTGTATCTTGGTCTTCCTAACCATCCACTCGTTTTTTTAATCTTTCATTAGGATAATACATCTATGCTATGGTAATAGTATAGAAAAAACCCATACAATTGATTTTTTAAACCCGCTTCAAGTCATGATGACTAATCAGCCAATCTTGGGGTAAACAGCCTTGACTGTTTATGTTTACTTTCACTTAATTCTTATTCTTGTACGTAGGAAATGAGATTTCATTCTTTTAACAGCAAATTTGTAAGCCGTTTTATTTCACTCATAGAACTATCTGGTTTAATTCATCAACTCAATGATGAATAAAAAAATCGATATTCAAATCATTTGACTTTCTTGTTAGAATTAGAAAGAAAAGAAATGGGGGAATTTTTATGTCTCACCGAATCACACGTAGAGATATTGATAATACACATAGAGTTAATGGTATTTCATAACTAATTGATTGAGCAGCAGCCCTTAATCCACCTAAAAAGGAATATTTATTATTTGATCCATATCCTGACATAAGCAATCCAACGGGAGCAAGACTTGAAATGGCGATCCATAAAAAAACACCAATACTAAGATCAGCTAGAATAAAGCGACAACTAAAGGGAATTATTGAATAACTTAGTAAAATGGATATGACTGCTATGGATGGACCAATACTGAATAAACGAGTATCTCCTCTAGATGGAAGAATATTTTCTTTGAAAAGTAGTTTTGTACCATCGGCTAAAGCTTGAAGAATTCCCAAAGGCCCCGCGTATTCGGGTCCAATACGTTGCTGTATCCCTGCGGATATTTCTCTTTCTAACCAAACAATTACTAGAACACCCAGTGTGATTCCTAATACAAGAATGAAAATAGGGACAAGCATCCCTATGATTCCATAAAATTCTTTTAAGGATTCCAATCTGGAAAAAGAATGGATAGCTTCTATTTCTATTATATCAATTATCATTTCAACGATCAACTTCTCCCATAATGATATCTATACTACCTAGTATCGTCATAATATCAGCCAATTTCATTCTTTTAACTAACTGCGGAAGAATTTGCAAGTTGATAAACCCCGGCGGTCGGATTTTCCATCGCCAAGGAAAAACACTCTGATCTCCAATCATAAAAATTCCCAATTCTCCTTTTGGTGCTTCGACTCTTACATAAAGTTCTTGCTTGGACAATTCAAAAGTGGGAGAAGGCTTTTTACTAATAAATCGATATTCAAAATCATTCCATTCAGGGTCTTTTATTCTATCAAAGCGCCGGCTTTCTAAATTCTCATATGGCCCCCCTGGAATTCCTTCCAAGGCTTGTTGGATTATTTTTATGGATTCTGTCATTTCACTAATTCGTACTAAATAACGAGCTAATGAATCCCCTTCTTTTTGCCATTGAATCTCCCAATCAAATTCGTCATAACACTCATAACGATCAACTTTACGAAGATCCCATTGTATTCCGGAAGCTCGTAGCATTGGCCCCGATAAACCCCAATTTAGTGCTTCTTCTCCGCCAATAATACCTACGCCTTCGACTCGTTCTAAAAAAATAGGATTTCGGGTAATAAGCTTTTGATATTCAGCAACCCCAGTTAAAAAATAATCGCAAAAATCCAAACATTTATCTACCCATCCATAAGGTAGATCAGCAGCGACCCCTCCGATACGAAAATAATTATGCATCATGCGCATACCGGTAGCAGCCTCGAATAGGTCATATATCAATTCTCGTTCTCGAAAAATATAGAAAAAGGGGGTCTGTGCCCCAATATCTGCCATAAAAGGGCCAAGCCATAACAAATGGGAAGCGATACGACTCAACTCCAGCATAATAGCTCTAATATAGCTAGCCCTTTTAGGTACTTGAATATTGCCTAGCTGTTCAGGTCCATTTACAGTTATTGCTTCTGTAAACATGGTAGCTAAATAATCCCAACGTGTTACATAAGGCAAATATTGTATAATTGTTCGATTTTCCGCAATTTTCTCCATTCCTCTATGTAAATAACCTAATATAGGTTCACAGTCAATAACATCTTCACCATCGAGAGTAACGATCAGTCGAAGAACACCATGCATTGATGGGTGGTGAGGCCCCATATTCACTATCATAAGGTCATTTCTTGTAATTGGTGTAATCATAAGTTTTTCCCGAGTCAGTCTTCCATGCATTTCTGAAAGTAAAAAGAAGTTCATTCAAATTTAAATGACTAAGCTCATCAAATGGTATCGTGCTTCAAATTAACGCGTTTTTATTTCTCGAATATCCAACTCATCAATTAATTCTTTATAGCGTCCTCTACTTCTTTTTGACAAATAGGCTAGTAGTCGTTGACGTTTTCCCAAAATTTTGCGCAAACCTCTCTGAGATGAAAAGTCTTTTTTGTGCAATTCCAAATGTGAAGTAAGTCTCCTTATCTTCGTGGTGAAACTGAATACTTGAAATTCAACAGACCCTTTACTTTCTTCGTTTTCTTTTTGAGAAATAATCGAAATTACTGAATTTTTTACCATAAAAAAATGCTCCTTTTTCCTTGTACAGATGTGGATTTTACCGATCAGTAATAATAATGCTATTAGTTTTTATGTGGTATATACAATAATTTAATGCAAATAACTCCTAATTTTCTGAATTCTGACCAATCAATCAAATTTGAAATTCTATTTAGATTAGATAGGAATAGAAAACGATTGGTACATTTTCGCATCGAAAAATTTAGACCTAAAATTCAGAAGTTTCTGTTAATTCATTTCGAGATCTAATTGAGATATTATTCAAATTAATTTCATATTGGATACTCGAATGAGATGTGAGATAAGAAAAGCGCATGATCTGTCTATTTGTTTACTTTCATATACCCTAGAAATTATATAAATTATATTTTATATTCTAGGGTATATAGAAATAGGATCTAGGATATATAGAAAAAGTGTATTATTCACAGAATTTCAATCGCGGATACAGATGTATTCTTAACATACTGAAACGACTGCCATTATTGGTATTAAACCAATAACGATTCATACAAGCTAAATCTTCTAATCGATAATTAGGCCAAAGAAAGAGCTTTAATTTCATTAATTTATTTTTCTCTCTATTAATATTGTCATGTGAAACTTGGATGCTGTTTGTTACGTTCTTTTCATTCCAAAATACTAGATTTCTATCTATAGAATTTATATTCTTTGAATTGAAACAAATTAGAATTCTCACTTTTCTACGACGTTTAAACGATAAAATAGTTTCCGGAACAAGTAAATAAAAATGCTTTTTGTCTCTATTTGCGGTTATTCTTTGATGTGGTAAAATAGTTTCATCAAAATTTTTCTTAGAAACATATCTTTGCTCTTGATATTTTTGATTAATTTGATGCTTACTCTTATGAAGCAACGAAATACCTATGGTTTGGTACATAATAAATTGTCCGTCTTTTTTGCCAGACAGACGAAGTGGTTCTACAATCAATACTCCTTTCTTCATCAACTCTGAGAGAGTCAAATTCTTTTGAATCAACATTATATCCAAACTCATTTCTCTCTTTTGAATGGAGGATATAGTCATTTTTCTTGGATCTATCAGTCTAAGTAGGAGACAATAGATCTTGATATTATTGATCATTCTTTGATTCAAAGTTGCGTCCCATCTCAATTGAAAAAGCAAATAATGTTTCAGGAAGAAATCTAGTTCTGCTTCTGTATTGCTTTTGTATTGTTTTTTCTTTTTCCCCTTTTTCATGTCCGAGCTTGCATAATTTTCTTCAATATTTTTTTGTTGTGAGAAAACAGATCCGCGATCTCCTTGGCTTATGGATTCTTCTTCATTTCGATGCTTTTTATTCGATGCTATCAACAAATTTATCTTTTTCTTTTCATTAATATTTATATTTTTACTACTATTTAAATTTAAAAGAAGTAATTTGCTTGGTATAAACCAAGGTTTCATTTTATATGCCTTATAAAGTAACACAAATTCTGGGAAGAGCCAAAACTCCAGATTCGATATAGGACGCTTTAGCCTTTTTTCATTCATTCCCATCCAATCAAAAAACCTTTTGTGGAAATTTTGTGAATTGGTTTCTGGAATCATAAGATAGAAAATATTTTTTTTAGAAATTATTTGAGAGTTGTTAGTATGAATGTGCCCATTTTGATACCTATTGGTATCAATTAGGATCCAGGCCTCAATATCGACTTTTTGTCTAAGATAAAAATTGAAAATTTTCCAACCAAAATATTTTCTATCAGCTGGTTTTTCCATATATGGAATATCAAACTGCCCTAGATCATTTGGAATAGGGATGTTCCTCCGTATATCAAAAAGGTTTTTTTTAGACCTGTTATAAGTATAAGAAATTTCTTGCTTCTTATTTCCTTGAAAGGGAGGTCTATAAAAAAAGCATTCCGGTTTATTTTCATAATTAATAAATTTATATGATAAAAGATTATATATATAGTATTTTCGAAAATTATCTTTTTCAGTAGATAAAAAATATACTTCAGATTTTTTTTTGGAACCAACTAACAGGTCTTTTTCATATGAATGCTGCTTGCTAAAATTTGCCTTTTTGGCTATACAACGCTGGCGAACTCTATTTCGCCATTTTTCTGGTATTAATTTAGACCATCTGATCTGAGATAAATGGTATTGAAAATGGCATTTTAACCAGTTTTTCCATTTATTCGTTTCATAGCGCGGAAGTTTCTTATTTGCTAATTTCGAATGATCCATTCCTTGTCTTTCAAAAGAATCCTTTATTTTAGACTTAAGAAAAGGGGGTATTCTTTGATTTTGATATTGAACAACAGATCTTACCGAGTTACTAATTTTTATTTGTGATAATTTGTAAAATACATATGCTTGTGACATGTAGGATAAGTCATAAAAAACATGTGAATTTTCTTTAATATTTCTAATCTTATCAAGTGGCTTTTTTATAGCCGAAATAAATGAAATTGGAGTTTTCTTTTTTGTATTAATTGTTGCTTGTTTTCTTTCATTATTGTAAATCAATTTATCAATAAATTTTTTTGTTAATTTAAGAAAAAATTCTGTATTTATTCTGGGAATATTAATGATAGATACAAATATATCTGTATAGATTTTTTCAATGAAAATTTTTAAAAGGGAGGGTAATTTACAGATTAATCGAGCATTTCTTCTTTTTAATATTTGCCATTTTTCAAATCTTTTAGCATTATAATTTGTTTTGTTAGGACTAAGATTTTTTATTCTTGGAGTTACTTTTTTTTTCTCTTTTGAGATTTTTTCTATTTGATTTCGGATTGTACTTGTTCTATCAGTGACATCTTTCGTTTTTTTTTCTGTCAATGGAGAATTTGTCCAACTCGGAGATGCAATTTGACTAAATGATTCGTGAATTATCTCATTGCTTATCATGGAATCTTTTTCTTCTTTAAGTTCGTTCGATTTATATACTTCTCTTAATCTAAACAATAGAATTGGATTTACTTTTGAAAGTTCTTTTATTATTTTTTTTATAAAAAAAATACCTCCGATAACCCATTTTTTGATTTCTTTTGAAACCTTTCGAAGTAATTTGGTTTTTTCTTTGAAAACTGTTAGAACTCGAAAATACTTCTTTTTTAATTTTGCAATTTGTTTTTTGAATTCCTTTAAAATGGGTTTAAAAAAAGAAGGACGTTTTCGGGGCGGACCAAAAGGAAGTTCTGCTTCCATTCCCCAAATTGTTAAAAAACAAAAATCATCTTTTTCTTTTTTCTTTTTCATTAGATCTTTCTGAGAGGATCGTAGTTTGGATTTGCGCCAAGGTTTCAGACAGAACGGAAACAATATTTTTATCTGAATACCATCTGTCAACCAATTTTTTGGAAATTCTGTTTCGGATAATGGAACCCCATTATAGGTACATTTAAGATGTACCTCTCTATTCCATTCCTGGAAATCCTCAGCCCATTCAGGAAGTTCGAATAGGAGTATACGGCCAATATTTTTTGTAATTATTAATAAAGGTAATAGAATACTTTTTCTAAAAATAGATTGAGTTAGTAACATACAACCTCTTATTACTTGCGCAAGTGGAATGCTATCCCAGGCCTCTGCTATCTCTATTCGAACTTTTTCCTTTCTTTTGTTCTTTTCTTTTTTTTCTTCTCTTTTTGTTTGTTCTTTTGTATACTCTACCATTTTGAATGCTTCTCCCTTACCCACCCAATTTCGAAAAAAAAGTTTAATCAATCCGGAGATATCAAAAGAAAAAAGAGGGAATTTTTGTAGTCTTTCAAAAAAAAGGAGGGAATGCACATTTGCTTGAAACAATTCTGAAATAACTATTTTACGTCTTTGAGCTCGCATAGAACCTTTGATTATATCCCGCCGAAAATCTGATTGTTGTGAATAACGTATCAAAGCCACTTCGTCGATTTCATCGGGCATATTAGTATCCGTAATATTAGAATCACTATTCTCCCTGTTAGCAGTAAAAATTACTACACGTTTGCCCTTTCTTGAACGAATTTGATGATCTATTGGTACGTTTTCTTGATATTCTCCTGATTGTTGTTCTAAATCGGTAATTAATTTGTATGACCATCGGGGTATTTCTTTACTGATTTCTTTTATTCTAATCGATTTTCTGCTAATTTTTCGACCATCAGAATCAGTTTGAGTTAATTGAGT